AAACTACTATTTTTTTTTTCAATACCCCCTCGTTATTAGTTACTAACCCTAGTGATTGGATTTATATGCTTATTCTGATCGGAATATTCAAATGATTTTCATCGAATGACTATTCATCTATTGTATTTTCATGGAAATGAGGGGCAAGAAAGTTCTATGGAAAAATGGCGGTTCGATTCGATGTTGTTTAACGGGGAGTTAGAATACAGGTGTAGGCTAAGTAAATCAATGGACAGTCTTGGTCCTTTTGAAAATACCAGTGTAAGTGAAGATCCAATTTTAAATGATATGGATAAAGACATTTTAAATTTTAGCGACAAGTCTAATTACAGTAATGTTGATCATTTAGTCGGCGACAGATACATTCGGAATTTCATATCTGATGACACTTTTTTCGTTAGGGATAGTAATAGGGACAGTTATTCCATATATTTTGATATTGAAAATAAAAATTTTGAGATTGACAACAACCGTTCTTTTCTAAGTGAACTAAAAAGTTCTTTTTATAGTTATCAGACTTCTAGTTATATGAATAATGCACCCCAAAGTGACGATACTCGCCACGATCATTACATGTATGATACTAATTCTCATTATAGTTGGAATAATCACATTAATAGTTGTATTGACAGTTATCTTGGTTCTCAAATTTGTATTGATAGTTATATTTTAAGCAACAGTAACAATTACAGTGACAGCTACATTTATAGTTACATTTGTGGCGAAAGCGTAAATAGTAGTAAAAGCGAGAGTTCCAGTATAAAAACTAGCACAGATGATAGTGATTTTAGTATAAGTTCTAATAATTTAAATGTAACTCAAAAATACAGGCATTTGTGGATTCAATGCGAAAATTGTTATGGATTAAATTATAAGAAATTTTTAAAATCAAAAATGAATATTTGTGAACAATGTGGATGTCATTTGAAAATGAGTAGTTTTGATAGAATCGAACTTTCGATTGATCCCGGTACTTGGGATCCTATGAACGAAGACATGGTCTCTCTGGATCCCATTGAATTTCATTCGGAGGAGGAACCTTATAAAGATCGTATTGATTCTTATCAAAAAAATACAGGATTAACTGAGGCTGTTCAAACAGGCACAGGTCAACTAAATGGTATTCCCGTAGCAATTGGTGTTATGGATTTTCAGTTTATGGGTGGTAGTATGGGATCTGTAGTGGGCGAAAAAATCACACGTTTGGCCGAGTATGCTACCAATCAATTTTTACCTCTTATTCTAGTGTGTGCTTCCGGAGGAGCACGCATGCAAGAAGGAAGCTTGAGCCTGATGCAAATGGCTAAAATATCTTCCGCTTTATATGATTATCAATTAAATAAAAAGTTATTTTATGTAGCAATCCTTACATCCCCTACCACAGGCGGGGTGACGGCTAGTTTTGGTATGTTGGGAGATATCATTATTGCCGAACCCAATGCTTATATTGCATTTGCAGGTAAAAGAGTAATTGAACAAACATTGAATAAGACAGTACCTGAGGATTCACAAGTGGCTGAATATTTATTCCATAAGGGCTTATTCGATCCAATCGTACCACGTAATCCTTTAAAGGGCGTTCTGAGTGAGTTATTTCGGCTACATGCTTTCTTTCCTTTGAATGAAAATTAGATTAGAGCCTTAGAGTCTTAATTTAATATTTAATAAGAGTATTAATTTAATAAAACTTAATAAATTTTTTTATGTGTGGTGATCAAGTAGTTATTTAATTTATAGGAATCAAAGTCAAAATCCGAAGAATGGATTTTGACTTTGGTAACATAAGATTGAATTGTAGAAAGAACCATCCGGATCGTTTTTTTATCGATATTCCTGGTTACTAATACTAACTAGGAAATCTCTATTAAACAAAAGAGTGAATTCTTTCAAAATAAAAGAGTGAATTCTTTCGCTTTCTTCCGTGGAATTAGTTAACAAGGTCTTGCATCTTTCTATATCTCCCGAAAATAATCCCCACTAAGAATCCTTTTTGTTGGATCGTATTATAACGAATTCTTTAGGAGTTTTTAGGAAATACTTTAAAATTTTATTAAATTATGAAATTTATAAGACAAGAAAAGATAATAACTACTAATACGAATAGAAAAAGGGTGGATTATCGTATATATATATTTCATGTAGAAACATGTAGAAAGATGAATTAGAAACATGTAGAAAGATGAATAGGTCCATTTATTTATATATTTATTTATTAATTAATATATATTTATTAAATTAATATATATTTATTAAATTAATATAGATTTCTTAAAACATATACTTATAGACTCCCTATCCCTATTAAGTATATATATACTCACTTAGGTATACTTAGTATAATATAACAATTATATATGAATTATAAGATATCTTTATAACAATATAAGGATAAGGTTCAAATATAAAACAATAAATATAACAATAAATAACAGGTACAAATATTAAATCGAGGTACCCATTCTATGATAACTCTCAACAGTCTCCCCTCCATTTTTGTGCCTTTAGTGGGCTTAGTATTTCCGGCAATTGCAATGGCTTCTTTATCTCTTTATGTTCAAAAAAACAAGATTTTTTAGATACAACAAGGACAAATCTTATATATATATATATATATATTTTTTTCAAGACTTACTTGGATCATAACACGGATATCTATTTAGTAAAATATGGTATAATATGCGGCTTCCTTCGGGCATAAGCTCTTATGTATGTGTAAACATGATAAATGAATTATAACTATTTTCAAATAGATCGGGATCGGGGAGAATTTCTGAAATGGAAAGTCATCTATATGTATTAGGAAATCATATGAAAGGGATGTTATTATTTTAGTTTGGATCTAAGAAATTCGATGAATTATCCCTAAAGGTTCACATCATAATAGTGCTGGTTGATGAGAGTTACTTCGGAAACAAAAAAAAAGTAAAAAAAAAAATTATTTTTGTTATTCTCCCAATTCCAATAAAATGCAACTAGGTCTAGTTAGAGTATGAGTTGGCGATCAGAACGTATATGGGTAGAACTTATAGCGGGGTCTCGAAAAACAAGTAATTTCTGTTGGGCCTTTATTCTTTTTTTAGGTTCATTAGGGTTTTTATTGGTTGGAACGTCCAGTTATTTTGGTAGGAATTTTATATCTTTATTTCCTTCTCAGCAAATAATTTTTTTTCCACAAGGTATCGTGATGTCTTTCTATGGGATCGCGGGTCTTTTTATTAGCTCCTATTTGTGGTGCACAATTTCGTGGAATGTAGGTAGTGGTTATGATCGATTCGATATAAAAGAGGGCATAGTGTGTATTTTTCGTTGGGGATTTCCTGGAAAAAATCGTCGCATATTCCTCCGATTCCTTATGAAAGACATTCAGTCCATCAGAATAGAAATTAAAGAGGGTATTTATGCTCGTCGTGTCCTTTATATGGAAATAAAAGGACAAGGAGCCATTCCCTTGACTCGTACTGATGAGAATTTTACTCCACGAGAGATTGAGCAAAAAGCTGCTGAATTGGCCTATTTCTTGCGTGTACCAATTGAAGTATTTTGAAAAAAGGAACTGAAGAATGAATACTTTGCAAGAGATAAAAAACTCAAGAATCATCTTTTTTTCTATAGCATAACTTAACTGAAGTTTCTTCAGAACGCTTACTCGAGCCAAAGCAAACGTATATGAAACAATTCTAAAACTAAATTGTTTATGTCCACAATTTTTTTTATGCGTATGTAAATCCACTTAACTCAATTCAGTAACAAATCTAAATGATAGATTCATCATATATCAAAACAAAACATTTCATCATAAAGTAAAGAATTTTTTTTCTAAATATTTGATATTTTGATAGAACGGGAGTTCTTTCGTCTCGAAATCCGACTACTATTAATTTGAAGAGGGCTCTTTCTTATTCTATATTCTTTCTAAATTCAAGGACTAACCGCTGTACTGAATCACAAAAAAATCCGGAAATACATCGATGACTTGTAATAGAACTTATGCTTGATAGAAATATTAGTATCATATAGAGTCGACGAATGAGGTGCGTTCATTAAAAATTTAAAAATTCACAGACGAAAAAATGGCAAAAAAGAAAGTATTAATTTCCCTTCTATATCTTGCATCTATAGTATTTTTGCCTTGGTGGATCTCTCTCTCATTTAATAAAAGTCTGGAATCTTGGTTTACTAATTGGTGGAATACTAGGCAATCCGAAATTTTTTTGAATGATATTCAAGAAAAGAGTATTCTAAAAGAATTCATAGACTTAGAGGAACTCTTACGTTTGGACGAAATGATAAAGGAATACCCGGAAACACATTTACAAAAGCCTCGCATCGAAATCTACAAAGAAACGATCCAATTGATCAAGATGCACAACGAGGATCGCATCCATACAATTTTACACTTCTCGACAAATATAATCTGTTTCGGTATTCTAAGTGGTTATTCTATTCTAGGTAATGAAGAACTTGTTATTCTTAACTCTTGGTTTCAAGAATTCCTATACAACTTAAGCGACACAATAAAAGCTTTTTCTATTCTTTTATTAACTGATTTATGTATAGGATTCCATTCGCCCCACGGTTGGGAATTAATGATTGGCTCTGTCTACAAAGATTTTGGATTTGCTCATAATGATCAAATTATATCCGGTCTTGTTTCTACTTTTCCAGTCATTTTAGATACAATTTTTAAATATTGGATCTTTCGTTATTTAAATCGTGTATCTCCTTCACTTGTAGTGATTTATCATTCAATGAATGACTGAAAAGTGATCGAACGATCCAATTATAATATTTGTTACTTTGTACATAAGCAAAACATTCAAAATTGTACTTACTACCCATCCAAGGGATTCCTCCAATATTCCAGTAAAATTATTTATATTTAATATTTAAGTAAATAGCAAAATTATAGATAGGGAACTATACTAGCGACCTACCTAATTTTATTGTAGAAATTTTCGGGATCAATGATTGGACCATGCAAACTAAAAATACCTTTTCTT